TGATATTATGGGTTGGTTGGTTTGTGCAGTGGTCGTTGGGAGTTCAATAGGGGCATGATAGAGCTGGGTTTGTATATCTATAGATATATACGGATATAAGCTTTACGGAAACGTCTGGAGTTTATAACTAGCTGGGGTTATTGGTATGAAAATTTGTTTAGGCCTTATATATATAGGTGTGTGCTTAGTCTTGTTTTTGGGGTTTGGCAGGACACTAATAGGTACATATTCTTGCTATAGGGTTAACGGGGGGTAAGGGGGGTTTGACTAAGCTAGTTACTTATCTCTTGAATGCGTGCGTATACGCGTGTATGCGTGTATGCGTGTGCGGGTGTGCGCGTACGTGTGTGCGTGTGCGGGTGTGCGCGTACGTGTGTGCGTGTGCGGGTGTGCGCGTACGTGTGTGCGTGTGCGGGTGTGCGCGTACGTGTGTGCGTGTGCGGGTGTGCGGGTGTGCGGGTGTGCGGGTGTGTGCGTGTGCGTGGGTATACGCATGCGTGGGTGTACGTGTACGCGTGTGCGTGCACGTGGGTATACGCGTGTGCGTGGGTATACGCATGCGTGGGTGTACGTGTACGCGTGTGTGCGTGTGCACGTATACGTGGGTGCGCGTACGTGCGTCCGGTTGGAACGTTAGGTATTGGAGTGGTATGTCCCGTAACCATTGACTGAATAGCACCTTATCTGCTGTGTGCGGAGTCCTCGCATAGTGAATAAGCCCAGCTACAAGGTATTTGACTGTGTCAAGACTTTTAAGTCATAGCTGAGTCATAGCAAGCTCGACCCCCCCAAATTAAAAACTACCAAATGCATGACACCACAGTTATGTGTGATCATGGGCTGATTAGTAATTAATCCATCGAGATGTCCTATTTGAGATAACTGCAGGATTGGAATAAGAATTGTCATGGCCCTGAGGTAAGAACCAGATGCCAGGTATAATTCCAGTATAGAAACCCCCACGTTGAAATGGGCCCGGAGCGAGAAGAGGTACACGTTCAGGCAAGGATTGTTGGTTTCTCGAGGCTAGGTGATTAAGCTCTTTCGGACAGTTGAGGTCCATAGAGGAACAGCTATAAAGTTAGAATTATGCACGATATACACGATATGTATCATGTAATATCATGGATATACTGTACATGCTTAATATCCATGGGGACAATCATTTAATGCACGATATACATAGTATGCCTTATGTAATATTATGGATATACTGTACATGCCTAATATTCATGGGGACAATCATTTAATGCACGATATACATAGTATGTGTTATGTAGTGTAATGAATATACTGTACATACCCAACATTCGTGGGGGTAATCATTTAATGTACAATATACATAGTATGTGCTACGTAATGTAGTGGATATCTTGTACATACCCAATGTTTACGGGACGGTCATTTGATGTACGTGGCATATGCTGTGTGATGTTGTGAGGGTGTAGTTTGTGGCCGGATGGGACATACTGGGCAAGCACAGTGTAATAGTGCGTAATATATGAATTAGAAAGATTTTTGGGTCGGGTTTTGGTATTGCAGGGAATAGTTTAAAGAGAATTTCAGCTTTGGGTGCTGATGGTGGAGCTGTTGCTTCTTCCTTGAAGTCTTAGGGAGGGTGGTTATTCTCCATCTTTGGTTTACAAGACCAGGGTATTTTATATACTACAAAGACTCTTCATTTTAGAAGTTGGTTTTCGATGATGCCAGAGATGGGTATAAGGATTAGAATGGTGAAGAAGTATAGGATGGAGGCTAGTTGGCCGATGGTGATAAAGGGGTATTCTACTGGTTGTCCTCCGATTCATGTTAGGGTCAGTAGGTCTGCGACCAGAAGTCAGAATAGGCATTGGCTAAGTGGCCGGAATATCATGCCTCGTTGTTTTGAGGTGTTGAATAGGGGTACGATTGCTAGGATTAAGATGGATAATACTAGGGCCATTACTCCTCCTAGTTTGTTGGGAATGGATCGGAGAATTGCATATGCGAATAGGAAGTATCATTCAGGTTTAATATGGGGTGGTGTATTTAGGGGGTTGGCGGGGGTATAGTTGTCGGGGTCTCCTAAAAGGTCTGGTGAGAATAGTACTAGGAGTATTAGGGTTAGGATCAGGAATAGGAGGCCTAGGATGTCCTTGATGGTGTAGTATGGGTGGAATGGAATTTTGTCTGAATCGGATGTCAGTCCTGAGGGATTATTGGATCCTGTTTCATGAAGGAATAAGAGATGTACTGCTGCTAGGGCTGAAATGATGAACGGAAGGATGAAGTGGAAGGCGAAGAATCGTGTTAAAGTGGCTTTGTCTACTGAGAAACCACCTCAGATTCATTCTACGAGGCTGGTTCCAATGTAGGGGATTGCTGATAGGAGGTTAGTGATGACTGTGGCACCTCAGAAGGACATTTGGCCTCATGGTAGCACGTATCCCATGAAGGCTGTGGCCATGACTGCGAATAGTAGGAGGATTCCGATATTTCATGTTTCTGAGAAAGTGTATGATCCGTAGTACATGCCTCGGCCGATGTGTATAAACAAGCAGATGAAGAATATGGAGGCTCCGTTGGCGTGCATGTATCGAATGATTCATCCATAGTTAACGTCGCGGCAGATATGGGTTACTGACGAGAAGGCGGTTGCTGTATCTGGTGTGTAGTGTATGGCTAAGAACAGGCCTGTTAGGATTTGTAGGATTAGGCATACTCCCAGGAGAGAGCCGAAGTTTCATCATGCTGAGATGTTGGAGGGGGCGGGGAGGTCAATGAATGATTCGTTAATAATTTTGGCAAGTGGGTGAGATTTTCGGATGTTGGTCATTAGGTTCTTATAGTTGAAGTACAACGATGGTTTTTCATATCATTGGTCATGGTTAGATTCCATGTGGGAATAATGATATTGTATATTGTGTTTATTTTAAGTGTTATCTTTGTAATTAGCTTTGTTAGTTTTTCTTCAAAACCTTCGCCTATTTATGGCGGGTTTAGTTTGATTGTGGCTGGCGGTGTTGGCTGTGGCATTGTATTGAATTCAGGAGGGTCTTTCTTGGGTTTAATGGTTTTTTTGATTTATTTGGGGGGTATACTTGTGGTGTTTGGTTATACTACGGCGATAGCTACCGAGCCTTATCCTGAGGCTTGGGTGTCCAATAAGATTGTGCTGGGGGTGTTTGTCATGGGAGTGTTGGCGGAGTTGTTGGTGGCTTGTTATGTTCTGGTGGAGGATGAGATTGAGATTGTCTTTAGTTTTAATGGTGCTGGTGATTGGGTTATTTATGACACAGGTGATTCGGGGTTTTTTAGTGAGGAAGCCATGGGAATTGCGGCTTTGTACAGTTATGGGACTTGGTTGGTTATTGTTACTGGTTGGTCTTTGCTCATTGGTGTATTGGTGATTATAGAGGTTACCCGTGGAAATTAATTAGTGTTAGGCTAAGGGTCAGGGTAATTGCGAAGGAGAGGAAGTAAAGTTTGATTAGCCCTTTTTGGTTAGATACAACAGTGGATATTTTTATTTGGAACTGAGAGATGGATTTGGGTAGTGCGTTTTCCAGCCAGATTATGTCTAGTAGTATTGATGCGGATTTTTGGCTTATGCTTAGATTGGCCATTGGCAGAGAGCGGTGGATGATGGTAGGGAAATATCCCAGAAGGGTGGAGAACTTGAATGGGCTTGAGGGGTAGTTAAATTTCAGGTTTTTAGTTACGAGATTAAGCTCGAGTGCTAGGATAAAGCCTGTGATGGTTACGGCAAGGGCGGTTAATTTTAGGTGGTGGGGTATGGTTATTTGTGGAATATTTATTGGGGGAATGTTGTGGGAAATTAAATATCCTGCAAAGATACTTCCGATTAGGAGGCGTTTGATAGAATTTATTAAGAAGGGGTTACTTTCGCTGATTGGGGTTAGGGGGTTGAAGCGTGGTTGTCCTAGGAGTGTGAAGAATATGATTCGGGTACTGTAGACGGCGGTTAGGGATGTGGCGATAAGAGTTATTAATAGGGCTCAGGCGTTGGTATACGACGTGTTGGCGGTTTCGATGATTAGATCTTTGGAGTAAAATCCGGTTAGGAAAGGTATTCCAGTAAGCGCAAGGCTTCCTACGATGAGGGAGGTGGTGGTAAATGGTATTGGTTTGTATAGACCACCTATTTTTCGGATGTCTTGTTCGTCGTTTAGGCTATGGATGATTGACCCGGAGCATATAAACAGCATAGCCTTAAAGAATGCATGTGTGCAGATGTGTAGGAATGCGAGGTGAGGCTGGTTGATGCCAATTGTTACGATTATAAGTCCTAATTGGCTTGAGGTAGAGAAAGCAACGATTTTTTTGATGTCATTTTGTGTCAGGGCGCAAATAGCTGTAAATAATGTGGTGATAGCACCTAGGCATAGTGTTAGGGTTTGAATTGTCTTGCTTTGTTCTATGAGGGGGTGGAAGCGGATTAATAGGAATACTCCTGCTACTACTATTGTACTTGAGTGAAGTAGGGCGGATACGGGTGTGGGTCCTTCTATGGCGGATGGTAGTCACGGGTGAAGTCCGAATTGGGCGGATTTACCGGCGGCTGCCAGAAGAAGGCCTAGTAGTGGGGTATTTAGGCTCTCGTGTTGGGTGATGAAGATCTGTTGGAAATCTCATGCGTTTGAATTAGTGAGAAATCATGCTATGGCTATGATGAATCCTACGTCTCCAATACGATTGTATAGGACTGCTTGTAGGGCGGCGGTGTTGGCGTCTGTTCGGCCGTATCATCACCCGATGAGTAGGAAAGACATAATTCCTACTCCTTCTCAGCCGATAAACAGTTGGAATAGGTTGTTGGCGGTTACCAGAATTATTATGGTGATGAGGAATATGAGGAGGTACTTAAAGAACCGGTTGATGTATGGGTCTGCATGTATATATCATATTGAGAACTCCATGATAGACCATGTGACGAATAGAGCTACTGGTACGAAGATGATTGAGAAGTAGTCGAGTTTGAAGCTTAGGGAGAGTTTTAGGGTCTGGATCGTCATTCAGTGTCAGTTTGAGATGATTGCTTCTTGTCCAGAGAGAATGAACGTTATGGCCGGGATTATACTGATGATGAAGGCGTAAGAGGTTGTAGTTTTTACATAATTAGTGTATAGGCTGTTTTTGTATATTTGGGTGTTGGATATAATAATGGGCAGTAGTAGAATGGACAGTGATGTTAGTATGAGGGAGGTGAATATGTTTATTACTTTTATTTGGAGTTGCACCAATTCTTTGGTTCCTAAGACCAATGGATTACTTCTATCCTATAAAAGTTGAAAAAGCCATACTTTCAGGTATGGTGGCATGAATTAGCAGTTCTTGCATACTTTTTCGGTAAATAAGAAGGTTTGAACTTCTATTATTAGATTCACAATCTAATGTTTTGTTTTAAACTATATTTACAATAAATAGGGCCTAGGATGATTTTAGGGTTGAGCGATAGAAGTAGGAGTGGTAGTAGGTGGAGTGCTATGAGAGCGTTCTCTCGCGTGAAGGATGGCTTGATGTTTTTAATGTGGTGTGTGTTTTTTCCTCGCTGGGTTGTAATTAGTATGTAGAGGGAATATAGAGCTGTGATGATGATGTTTGTTCCTATAAGGGCAATAGTGATATTAGATCATGAGAAGGAGGCTATTACTACGAATAGTTCTCCGATCAGGTTGATTGATGGTGGTAGAGCTAGGTTTGCTAAGCTAGCTAGTAGTCATCAGGCAGCTATTAGGGGAAGTAGCGTTTGTAGGCCTCGAGCTAGGATTATTGTTCGGCTGTGCACTCGTTCGTAGTTTGAGTTTGCAAGGCAGAATAATATAGAGGATGTTAGTCCATGGGCAATTATTAAAGCTGTTGCTCCTATGTAACTTCATGGTGTTTGAATGAGGACTGCTACGATGACTAGGGCTATGTGGCTTACGGATGAGTATGCGATTAGGGATTTCAGGTCTGTTTGGCGTAGACAGATAGAGCTCGTTATGATTATTCCTCATAATGAAAGTATTAAGAAGGGGTATGCTATTTGGCCTGTTAGCGGGTTTAGTAGTGTTGTGATACGTATTATTCCATATCCTCCTAATTTTAGAAGTACGGCGGCAAGAACTATTGACCCGGCGATGGGGGCTTCTACGTGGGCTTTGGGTAGTCAGAGGTGTAATCCGTATAGAGGTATTTTCACTATAAATGCTATTATACATGCTAGTCATATGAAGATGTTAGATCAGGTGGTTGAGACGGGTTTGGCTCAGTACTGCATGATTAGGAAATTTAAAGACCCGGAAATATTTTGTATGTAAAGTAATGCGACTAGGAGGGGTAGTGAACCTATTAGGGTATAAAATAGGAAGTATAGGCCTGCATTTAGTCGTTCCGTTTGGTTTCCCCACCGGGTGATGATGATTAGGGTGGGGATAAGTGTGGCTTCAAATAGGATGTAAAATATGATTAGTTCTGCGGCGGTGAAAGTTATGATTAGGAACAGTTGCAGGAGGATGAGTATAGTGAGGTACAGCTTCTTTCGGGCTAGGGTTTCGTTTGACAGATGAGACTGACTGGCTATGATTATTAATGGTAGGAGTCATGTTGTTAGTGCTAATAGAGGTGCGGAGAGTGAGTCTGAGAAGAACAGGGGTGAAAAGTTGAGACTGTTATCGCTGAGTTGGTTGAGATAAGTGAGACTGATAAGGCAGATTAGTAAGCTGTAGGTTGTTGAATTGATTCAGATTATACTGGGTTTGGATATTCATGTGAGGGGAATTAACATGGTGGTTGGGATAATAATTTTTAGCATTGTAGGAGGTTGAGGTTTTGTACGTAGTCGGTTCCGTATGTGTTGGACACCATGACCAATAAGGATAGGCCTAATGCTGCTTCACAAGCAGCGAATACTAACAGGATGATAGGAGCTATATTGGATATTGTAAAGTGATTGTTTAGGATCATTATGGTTATTATAACGAATAGGGATAGTATTATACCTTCTAGACACAAGAGGGAGGATATTAGGTGGGATCGATAGATTAATAAGCCCAGGAGGGATGTGATGAAGGCTAGGAAGATGTTAATGTATACGATAGACATTTGATAATTATAGAATATACTATAGTCTAATGAGTCGAAATCATTTGTTTTGGTTTAAACTAATTATCATATTCGGTCCATTCTAGTCCTTTTTGGGTTCATTCGTAGGCTAGGCTTGCGGCTAGAAGAGAGATTAGCAGCAATGCTGTTGTGAGTATGGTTGGTAGGTTGTCTGTTTGTGAGGCTCAGGGCAGGGGGAGAAGGAGTGCGATTTCTAGGTCGAATAGTAGAAATGTAATGGCCACTAGGAAGAATTTTATGGAGAAGGGTAGGCGGGCAGATCCTATGGGGTCAAATCCACATTCGTACGGGCTTGCTTTTTCTGCGTATACGTTCAGTTGGGGTAATCAGAATGCAATTAATACGAGTAGTATGGATAATGTCGTGTTGGTGATTAGGGCTAGTATTATGTTTATTATCTCTTTTCGGGGTGAACCGAAACTAATTGATTGGAAGTCAATCGTACTAGTTAATACTAAAGAAATAAGATCCTCATCAATAGATAGAGACGTATAGGAATAGTCATACTACGTCTACGAAGTGTCAGTATCAGGCAGCGGCTTCAAATCCGAAGTGGTGGTTGGATGTAAAGTGGAATTTTAATTGACGAAAGAAGCAGACAATAAGAAAGGTAGATCCGATAATTACGTGTAATCCGTGGAATCCTGTGGCTATGAAGAACGTAGATCCGTACACCCCATCTGAGATTGTAAAAGGTGTCTCGTAATATTCCGAAGCCTGGAGTAATGTGAAATATACTCCCAGGGAGATTGTGATAAATAGGGCCTGGAGTATATGTTTCCGATTGCCTTCTATTAGGCTGTGGTGGGCTCAGGTGATTGATACTCCTGAGGCTAATAATACGGAGGTGTTAAGTAGTGGGACCTCCAAGGGGTTGATAGGAGTAATGCCTGTGGGAGGTCAGCAGCCTCCTAGTTCTGGGGTAGGGGCGAGGCTTGAGTGGTAGAATGCTCAGAAAAAGCCTGCAAAGAAGAATACTTCTGAGACGATGAATAGGATTATTCCATACCGCAAGCCCTTTTGGACAATGGGTGTGTGGTGGCCTTGGAATGTGCTTTCTCGGATAATGTCTCGTCACCATTGATATATAGTCAGCAGGTTAGTTGTTAGTCCGAGGGTTAATAGTGATACAGAGTTAAAGTGAAATCATATTGCTAATCCTGATGTTATTAGGAGGGCTGAGAGGGCCCCTGTGAGGGGTCAGGGGCTTGGGTTTACTATGTGATATGCGTGGGTTTGGTGGGTCATTAGGTGTTGTCATGTAAATATAGGCTTACTAACAGAGTGAAAACGTAGGCTTGGATTAGGGCCACGGCAAACTCGAGGATTGTTAGGAGGATGAGAATAGTAAAAGTGATGAGAGCGATAGGGGTGCTGATGCTTATCAGGGCGAGGGTGGCGCTTCCAATTAGGTGCATCAACAAGTGGCCTGCGGTGATATTGGCCGTGAGTCGTACGGCTAGGGCTATTGGTTGGATAAAGAGGCTGATAGTTTCAATGATAATAAGCATAGGAATTAGAAAGGGAGGTGTGCCCTGGGGTAAGAAATGGGCTAGAGTTGCTTTTGTTTTATATCGAAACCCAGTAACTACGGTGCCGGCTCACAGGGGGATAGCCATTCCTAGGTTTATTGATAGTTGTGTTGTGGGTGTGAATGAGTGCGGAAGTAGGCCTAGTAGATTGGTTGAGCCGATAAATAGAATTAAGGAAATTAGTATCAGAGCTCATGTTTGTCCTTTATGATTGTGGATGGTCAGTATTTGCTTTGATGTTAATTGGACTAATCATTGTTGGAGCGAGATTAAGCGATTGTTGATTAGTCGGTTAGGTGAGGGAAATAAAATACTTGGAAATATAATGATTAGTACGACAATGGGGAGTCCCATTATTGTTGGGGTAATGAAAGAGGCGAATAGATTTTCGTTCATTTTTTTTCTCATGGGATGGAATTTTTTACCGATGTAGCATGCTTAGGTTCTGGGTTTCATGGGTAGAAGTGCTTTGAAATTTTTAGTTGGAATACAATAAATAGTGTTATGATTATTGATAGAATGGTAATAAATCAGGTCGATGTGTCTAGTTGTGGCATATCATTAAGAGGAGGTTGAGCTCCTAGTCTTTAACTTAAAAGGTTAATGCTTATATAGCTTCTTAATGATTTTACAGTATGGATGTTGATCATTTTTCGAAATATGTCAGTGGGACTAGTTCTAGTACGATAGGTATGAAGCTGTGGTTTGAGCCGCAGATCTCTGAGCATTGGCCGTAATATAACCCGGGCCGTGTGCTTATGAGGGTTGTTTGGTTTAGTCGGCCCGGAATGGCATCAGTCTTCAGGCCTAGTGAGGGGACCGCTCATGAGTGTAGGACGTCTTCCGATGAGATTAACATTCGGATGGTTATTTCCATGGGTAGGACTACCCGATTATCAACTTCTAGAAGTCGTAATTCTCCGGGTTTTAGGTCCTGGGTGGGGATTATGTAGGAGTCAAAGCTCAGGTCTTCGTAATCTGTATATTCATAGCTTCAGTATCATTGATGTCCTATGGTTTTTACGGTTAGAGAGGGGTTGTTGATCTCATCTATTATATAGAGGATTCGTAAGGAGGGTAATGCAATGAGGATAAGGATAATGGCGGGTAAGATTGTTCAGATGGTTTCTACTTCTTGGGCGTCTATAGTACTTGTATGCGTAAGTTTGGTTGTCAATATTAGTGAAATGATGTAGAGGACCAGAGAACTGATTAGGAATACAATTATTAATGTATGATCGTGGAAGTGCAGTAATTCTTCTATAATGGGGGATGTGGCGTCTTGGAATCCTAGTTGGAATGGATATGCCATAGAAATACAAAGGAGTTTAACCTATAATTTAACTTTGACAAAGTTATGTAATTTTTTACTAGTATTTCTTTATCGAGAAAGACATAGTGGCTATGGCATTGGCTTGAAACCAGTATTAGGAGGTTCGATTCCTTCCTTTCTTATTTTGTGGAAACATAGGCTGGTTCTTCGAATGTGTGATATGGAGGGGGACATCCGTGTAATCATTCGAGGTTGGTTGTAGTTAGTTCTACCGTCGCCACCTCTCGTTTGGACGCAAAAGCCTCTCATACTATGAAAATTATTAGTATAACTGCTGTGAGCGAGATGAAAGAGCCTATTGAGGAGACTGTATTTCAGGTTGTATATGCGTCTGGGTAATCGGAGTAACGTCGAGGTATTCCTGACAGCCCAAGAAAATGTTGGGGGAAGAATGTTATGTTTACACCTACAAATATAATTGTGAAGTGGATTTTTGCTCAAGTATTATCTAAAGTGTATCCTGAGAATAGGGGGAATCAATGTACGAAGCCTCCTATAATAGCGAATACCGCTCCCATAGACAATACGTAGTGGAAATGAGCTACCACGTAGTATGTATCGTGGAGGACAATGTCTAGTGAGGAATTAGCCAGTACAATACCCGTTAATCCTCCTACTGTGAATAGAAAGATAAAACCTAGAGCCCACAGCATGGCAGGTGATCATTTGATATTTCCCCCATGAAGGGTAGCAAGTCAGCTAAATACTTTTACCCCCGTAGGGATGGCGATAATCATAGTGGCTGATGTAAAGTATGCTCGTGTGTCGACATCTATTCCTACAGTGAATATATGGTGGGCCCATACAATGAAGCCTAGGAAGCCGATGGACATTATTGCTCAGACTATTCCTATATAACCGAAGGGCTCTTTTTTGCCTGAGTAGTAGGTAACGATATGGGAAATTATTCCAAAGCCCGGTAGGATTAGAATATATACTTCTGGGTGTCCGAAAAACCAGAATAGGTGTTGATACAGAATAGGATCTCCTCCTCCGGCAGGGTCGAAGAACGTGGTATTCAGGTTGCGGTCTGTTAAGAGCATGGTAATTCCGGCTGCTAATACTGGTAGCGACAGAAGTAGTAGAACGGCAGTGATTAGGACGGATCAAACAAATAGAGGTGTCTGGTACTGGGACATAGCAGGGGGTTTTATGTTAATGATTGTGGTAATAAAGTTAATTGCCCCTAGAATTGAGGATACACCTGCGAGATGAAGGGAGAAAATGGTCAAGTCTACAGATGCTCCTGCGTGGGCCAGGTTACCAGCTAGGGGAGGATATACAGTTCACCCGGTACCTGCCCCTGCCTCTACTATTGATGATGCGAGCAGGAGTAGGAAGGATGGGGGCAAGAGTCAAAAGCTTATATTATTTATTCGGGGGAATGCCATGTCAGGTGCTCCAATTATTAATGGAACCAATCAGTTCCCAAATCCCCCAATCATAATCGGCATCACTATGAAGAAGATTATGACGAACGCATGGGCGGTTACAATTACGTTATAAATTTGATCGTCTCCTAGTAGAGAGCCAGGTTGACCAAGTTCGGCTCGGATTAAGAGACTGAGGGCAGTTCCTACTATACCCGCTCAGGCACCGAATAATAAGTACAGGGTGCCGATGTCTTTGTGGTTAGTAGAAAATAATCATCGGTTTACGAACATAGGTAAAATGGCCGAGTAGGCATTAGACTGTAAATCTAAGTACAGAGGTTTGAGTCCTCTTTTTGCCAGGCCTTGTGGTGAAATATCACGTTGAATTGCAAATTCAGAGAAGCAGCTTCAACGCTGCCGGGGCTTCTCCCGCCTTTTTTCCCCTAGACGGCGGGAGAAGTAGATTGAAGCCAGTTGATTAGGGTATTTAGCTGTTAACTAAAATTTCGTGGGATGGAAGCCCACCAATCTAGTGAGGGCTTAGCTTAATTAAAGTGTTTGATTTGCAATCAATTGATGTAAGATAGATTCTTGCAGTCCTTAAGGGTTATATGCAGGAGTTAAATCAGTGAGATTTGCTTAGGGCTTTGAAGGCTCTTGGTCTGTTTAACCTAAACTCCTAGTCCAGGATTGATATTAGTGGTGTGAGTGGGAGTATTATAGTTGAGATAATAATTAGCGGGGGTAGGAAGGTCATTTTTTTTGTATTGTTGAATTGTCATTTTATTTTTATGTTATTTGTTGAGGGGAATATGGTTAGTGCTGTGGTGTATGTGAGTCGTATATAAAAATATAGGTTGAGCAGGGCGGTGATGGCCAGCAGTGTTGGTAAGATGATTATTTCGTTTTTGGTGAGTTCTTGGATGATTATTCATTTTGGGACAAATCCGGATAGAGGGGGGAGTCCTCCTAGGGATAGTATTAGTACTAGGATAAAGGTGGTAATTAGGGGAGTTTTGTTTCATGTTTGCGATAGTGATAAGGTTGTTGTGGCAGAGCTGTGTATGAATAATATGAAAGTGGTTAGTGTTAGGGCAATGTAGACTACTAGGTTTAGGATTATTATTGTGGGGTTATACAGGGTAATAGCGGCTATTCATCCTATGTGGGCGATTGAGGAATATGCTAGGATTTTCCGTAGCTGTGTTTGGTTGAGTCCTCCTCACCCTCCGACTAGCACTGATGTGATGGCTATTGGTAGTAGTAGGTTGGGATTAATGGTGGGCGAAATTTGGTACAGGACGGATAGTGGTGCGATTTTTTGTCATGTCAGTAAGATTAGGCCTGAGGACATTGGAATTCCTTGTGTGACTTCTGGGACTCAGAAGTGGAATGGGGCTAGGCCTAGTTTTATTGCTAGGGCGATGGTAATTATGGTAGATGATATTGGATTAAGGGTTTTGGGGATTGTTCATTGTCCTGAGTGTAGGAGGTTAATGGCGATTCCCATTATTAGAAGTATGGATGCGGTTGCTTGTGTTAGGAAATATTTTGTGGAAGCTTCTGTAGCTCGTGGGTTGGACTTTTTTATGAGGATTGGGATGATGGCTAGTATATTTATTTCGAAGCCGATCCAGATTATGAGTCAGTGGGAGCTTGTTATTACAATTGTAGTTCCTAGAATAACGGTTGATATAATGGTGAAGAAAATGGGAGGTTTGATTAGTACGGGAAGGGTATAAACCAACATTTTCGGGGTATGGGCCCGATAGCTTATTTAGCTGACCTTACTGTAGAATGTGGTGTAATGTGGTAGCACAAAGATTTTTGAATTCTTGAGATTAGGTTCGAGTCCTATAATTCTAGAAATAAGAGGGCTTGAACCTCTATTGTTTACTCTATCAAAGTAACTCTTTTGTCAGACATATTTCTTATGTTTGGGGTGGAATGCTAGCTGTGATAATGGGCAGGGATACATGTCATATGCACAGGGCTAGTGTGAGGGGTAGGAAATTTTTTCATAGGAGGTGTATTAGTTGATCATATCGGAATCGAGGGTAGGATGCTCGAATTCATAGGAAGGTGATGGTTAAAAGTAGAGTTTTGACGGTGAAGTTTACAGTGTGTAGTTCTGGTATGAGCGGGTTGTGGTATGCTCCAAAGAATAGGATTGTTGTGAGTCCGTTTATTATGATAATGTTGGCATATTCTGCCATGAAGAATAGAGCAAAAGGGCCTGCTGCGTACTCTACGTTGAAGCCAGAGACGAGTTCTGATTCTCCTTCTGTCAGGTCGAAGGGGGCTCGGTTGGTTTCTGCTAGTGTTGAGATAAATCATATTATAGCTAGGGGTCATGCAGGGATGATGAGTCATATGTGCTCTTGGGTGGTAATTAGTGTGGCTAGTGTGAAGGAGCCGTTTATCAGTAGGACTGATAGTAGGATAATGGCTAGTGTTACTTCGTATGAGATTGTTTGGGCGACGGCCCGTAGGGCTCCAATTAGGGCGTATTTTGAGTTTGAGGCCCATCCTGATCATAGAATTGAGTATACAGCGAGGCTAGATATGGCTAGCATAAATAGCACTCCCAGGTTTATGTTGATGAGTGGATAGGGCATGGGTAGAGGAATTCATATAGTTAGGGCTAGTGTTAGGGCTAGGATTGGGGCCATAATAAATATGGATGTGGAGGATGTAAGGGGTCGGAGAGGTTCTTTGGTGAAGAGTTTTAGGGCGTCCGCGATAGGTTGTAGTAGGCCAAATGGTCCCACAATGTTTGGTCCTTTGCGGAATTGCATATATCCTAGTACTTTGCGTTCGACTAGTGTCAGGAAGGCTACGGCGAGAAGAATGGGGATGCTTAGTGAGAGGATGTTGAGTATGAACATGTTGTTAGGGAGAGGAGTTGAACCTCTGGTAGTAAAGGTTTAAGTTTTATGCATTTACCGGACTCTGCCACCCTAACGAGCTCGAATATCTTGAGTAGTGTGGTGGATAAGTTGTTTAGATTAAGATTATATCATCTATTGCACTGAAGGCGCTTGTGTGAAGTGGGCCTTATTTCTCTTGTCCTTTCGTACTGGGAGAAATTATTTAATAGATAGAAACCGACCTGGATTGCTCCGGTCTGAACTCAGATCACGTAGGACTTTAATCGTTGAACAAACGAACCTTTGATAGCGGCTGCACCATCGGGGTGTCCTGATCCAACATCGAGGTCGTAAACCCTATTGTCGATATGGACTCTGAAATAGGATTGCGCTGTTATCCCTAGGGTAACTTGTTCCGTTGATCAAATGTTTTGGATCAATTGATGATGTGATACTTTCGACTGGTTAGTCTAGATTTGAATCACTCGGAGGTTATTTTGTTCTCCGAGGTCACCCCAACCTAAATTGCTGTCCCATGTGGAAACTTGTTGTCCCTGTTGGTTGTGTTATGTGGTTTCTTTGGGTCAGTTAATTGAAGCTCCATAGGGTCTTCTCGTCTTATTGTTGTATTCCCGCCTCTTCACGGGAAGGTCAATTTCACGGATTGGAAGTAAGAGACAGTTGAACCCTCGTGTGGCCGTTCATACAAGTCCTTATTTAGAGAACAAGTGATTATGCTACCTTTGCACGGTCAGGATACCGCGGCCGTTTAAACTAATGTCACTGGGCAGGCAGTGCCTCTAATACTAGAAATGCTAGAGGTGATGTTTTTGGTAAACAGGCGGGGTTCGTGTTTGCCGAGTTCCTTTTACTTCTTTTAATCTTTCCTTAATTGCATGCCTGTGTTGGGTTAACAGTGGTTTTGATATTTGTTTTATGGTTGGGCTATTTTTATCATGCTGTTAACTATCAGTGGTTATCCGTTCTGATATAAGCTTATGCACGGAGAAATATTTCTTGTTACTCATACTAGCATTATTGCTTCTATTGTTAAATAGATTAGCCCAGTATTAAGTTAGGAGTTAGTTGCATATTTTTGGTATTAAGATATTTTTATTGTCGAGCTTGAACGCTTTCTCAATTGATGGCTGCTTTTAAGCCAACTATGGGTATATGTATGCTTACTCTCTAAGGAAGGTTGTATCCTAGTTCTAAAAAGCTGTACCTTTTTAGATTATATTTTAAACTTACATTCAAATTTTTGGGGTTTTTAGGTAAGTTTAAAGTCGAACTAAAATTCTGTTCTGGGCAACCAGCTATCACCAGGCTCGTTAGGCCTTTCACCTCTACCTACAAATCTTCTCACTATTTTGCAACATAGACGAGTTCATTCTGTAGAAATTGTTCATAGGTAGCTCGTCTGGTTTCGGGGGGTCTAGCTTAAGTTCTCTTTGTTAGACTATGTCTAGCTAATCCATTATGCAAAAGGTACAAGGGGTAATCTTTGCTGTGTGGTGCTTTTAATTTTTTCTTTCATCTTTCCCTTACGGTACTATCTCTATAGCGCCGAGTCAAATTTCTATCTCCTATACTTTTGGTGGTTAACTAAATGTTTTGATTTATGGGTTTGTGTTAGTTGAATTTGTGGTTGTCTGGGCTAGGCTTAGCTCAAGATGGTCAGTTTTACGTGAAATCTTCCGGGTGTAAGCTGGATGCTTTGTTTAAGCTACATCTTGTTTTATCCAAGCGCACTTTCCAGTACGCTTACCTTGTTACGACTTGTCTCCTCTTGTGTTTGTTGTGGATTGAATATGGTGTCTTTGAGTCTGTTTCACTTGAGGAGGGTGACGGGCGGTGTGTGCGTGCTTCATGGCCCGATTCAATTGAGCACTCTATTCTCAACTTACTACTAAATCCTCCTTTAGTTTTTAGTTTCATAAAAGCTTTCGTGGGAAATGTTCTAATGTAGAAAATGTAGCCCATTGCTTCCCGCCCCATGGGTTACACCTTGACCTAACTTTTTTACGTTAAGATGTTTGTGCTTACTGTTTTTCCTTTTTTTAGGGTTTGCTGAAGATGGCGGTATATAGACTGGATTAGCAAGGGGTGGTGAGGTAAATCGGGGTTTATCGATTATAGAACAGGCTCCTCTAGGGGGATATGAAGCACCGCCAAGTCCTTTGAGTTTTAAGCTGTTGCTAGTAGTTCTCTGGCGGATAGTTTTGTTTGGTCAACTATCTGGGTTTAGGGCTGAGCATAGTGGGGTATCTAATCCCAGTTTGGGCCTCAGCTGTCGTGTGTTTAGAGGTATTAAAGTTACTTTCGTGCTGTATTTTTATGCTAGCTGTAGCTTTTTACGGCTTAGCTAAGATTTAACTTTAGCGTGGGGTTGTCTCCGTGACACGCTATACGCCGTGGATCTATTAGTTTGGGTTAATCGTATGGCCGCGGTGGCTGGCACGAAATTTACCAACCCTGGTTTAATATAGCTTAGTCGAACTTTCATTCATGGCTTAATTTTTATCACTGCTGTGTCCCGTGGGGGTGTGGCTAAGCAAGGCGTTGTGAGCTACATTTGTGTGCTTGATGCCTGCTCCTTTAGGTCGGTTGGTGATTTAGAGGGCATTTTCACTGGTATGCGGAAGCTTGCATGTGTAATCCTATTAGTAACTAATAGAAAGGCTAGGACCAAACCTTTATGTTTATGGAGCCTGGCGGCTCATCTAGGCATTTTCAGTGCCTTGCTTTGGTGTTTTAAGCTACATTAAC